CGGTAAGTCTTGATAGCCCTTCCACTGGAGTGTCTACTAACTAGGCCTTGAATTCGATTGGCACTTTTTTTCTTTTCAGTAACCTTAGTCCTAGTCAAGACTAGACTAGTTTACGATTGTTTAAAAGACAGAATCGGGAGAGGGTAAGGATTAGATCAAATGGGGAATGGAGGTCTGTGATTGTGATGGATAGCGATCCGTCTTGATTCCCTATTTTTATGCCTTTTATTTAGTAAGGTCGAAAAAAGAAACACTGGATATTTTATTATCTTACATGTTCTATTAGTAACATCCCCTCGATACTTGGAAGGACGTCACTACCTGTTGTTATTTTGCTTGGGCTTAATGTTTCCCGATTCTACTAGAAATCATATTAAGAATAAATGGGTTTAGGGAATTAGTTCATCAACAGTGTTGGTGCAGAACACCCCCTCTTTTTTTTGACTCTGCACCATTGATTCCACTATTATTAGTGAGCAATAATGGAATAATTCCTGCATATTCATAGAGATAGGGGACACAAGTCACATGGATATAGTAAGTCTAGCTTGGGCTGCTTTAATGGTAGTCTTTACATTTTCCCTTTCACTCGTAGTATGGGGAAGAAGTGGACTCTAAGGGTACTACGAAATTGAGTTCGCTTTTTTAACTGTCTAATACTCAAAAAAAATAGTATGGTAGAAAGAAATATATGACTCTTTTCTTTCTACCATACTATCCGATCTCATAGAATACTGCGGATTCTAGTCCGCTCATTTCATTTAAGACGAAAAATAAAAAAGGGAATCCTTGCTAAGAACTCTGAAGTCAAGTTTCATTCAACTTAATTATTTTGACTGACTGTTTTTACATATATGATAAGTAAAAAAGCAGTAGGGACTAGAATGAACAGTGCAGTAGCAATAAATGCAAGAATATTTACTTCCATAATCTCATCTTTCGTTTTTTTTTTACTTCACAATAACTCGGGATTTAATCCCATAGAGATGATAAACCTTTCACCTGTAAATTCAATGGGATGAATTACATCTCGATGATAATGATATTGACTCGGCCCAATATCGTGACTAACAATATCTGAGCTAGCAAATCGATTCACCGTCCAGAATTGTATAACATAAGAAGATCTTTTATCCATACCGAATCTTTCTAATCAAATAAAAAATGCCCTTTTTTTTCATTCTTTTTCGAAAAAAAAACTCTAGCCTTCCGGGTACAAGCATCTAATGAAATATCATCTAACTGCGTTTCCGCTTTCATTGGTTACAAATACAAACAAAGAATCGAGGGGAAATGGAAAGAAGGACAGGGTTAAGTTCGAAATTATGCTCCGTTTTTTTAATGATCTAAAAATTATGCTCCTTATCCCTCTTTCATCGCCCCTTTCATAGAAAAGGGTATGTCGGGACTGACGGGGTTCGAACCCGCAGCTTCCGCCTTGACAGGGCGGTGCTCTGACCAGTTGAACTACAATCCCCCAAAAATAAAAATAAGGTGTTAGGGATCCTTTTGTTATTGCCAAAACGATTGAGAATCCATCGTTCAATGAACAAAAAGAGTCTTTTAGGTTCTTTGCTCTTTTCTTTAGACTTACAGATCGTGATATGAATCTAGATTATTAAAAAGATCAGAATTTATGAGAACAAAAAAGAGGAGTATATCTGAAAGTTTTTTCTTATTCTTTCTATAGCTAGCTATAGGATTATATAATGTGATCTTGGCTCAGCGAATCCTTGGGCCGAGCTGGATTTGAACCAGCGTAGGCATATTGCCAACGAATTTACAGTCCGTCCCCATTAACCGCTCGGGCATCGACCCCGGACAAATCAATTCTCAATCTATTGATAATCCATGATCAACTTCCTTTCGTAGTACCCTACCCCCAGGGGAAGTCGAATCCCCGCTGCCTCCTTGAAAGAGAGATGTCCTGAACCACTAGACGATGGGGGCATGCTTGCCCGAACGCCATCATACTATGCTCATAGTATGAACAGTTTGTTGAAATTGTCAATATAAGGATAATATGAAATATATAATATATTTAATAGAAAAAATATGAAGGTATATATTTCTAGGAGTGAGTTGTCTGCCAGAAAAAGGATTGAACTTCATTAAATTTCTCCCGCTTTCATTCATTGTTAAGATAAGATGTGATATGCCTATCATACTAAACCAGGAAATTAACAAACACAAACGATAAATAAAATATGGAAAGAGGGGATCAAGAAGTTCTCGAAAAGGGTAATTAGGCCCGGCCTTGAAACAATTCATTGCATTGATTGATATTTATGCAATATAAATAAACCCATTTATTTTGAGCCTATATTCATTCACTAGTGAAATTAAAATTCTCAGTCCACTAGCAACCACTATGAGTATGAGTCTATTGCATGTACTTATATATAATATATATGTATCTATATAATATATATGTATCAGAGTATAGATATATCTTATCTGCATAGTAATTCATTCAGGAATTGAATCAAAGAGGCCCTTT